GATTTATAGACGGGGTTAACCATTTTGTTAATATATCCACGTCTTGAGTTAAAGGAATTCCTAAGAATCCAACGAACAAAGTAAATATAATTAATATAAGTATTGGGAATAACATCGTATTATCCGATTCATAAGGATACAAAGAAGTCTTGGTATTGCCAAAATTCGGAATAGAAAGCATTTTTCTTACATTCTCATCAATTTTATATACTCTATTTGAAAAAAAAGAAGGACCTCCATTCTTATTTAATAAAGTTACCAAACGAAAGTTTTTCTTACTTATTTTTGAACCTTCTTTACCCCATAGCGATATTGAATATAAGGGGGTATTCCTTTTTCCACTGTAATTTTGAAAATTTACGTTTAAATGTCCTTCAAAAGTAAGTAAATAAATCCGACACATATAAAATGCCGTTAATCCCGCCGTAGACCAAGCTATTATTGCAAAAATAGGTGAATACAACCAACTATCATTAAGAATTTCATCTTTGGACCAAAAACAAGCAAGGGGTGGAATACCGCAAAGAGAAAGTGTACCTAATAAAAAAGAATTTTTTGTAATTGGTACATGTTTTGTTAAACCTCCCATAAGCACCATATTCTGACTTTTTTTTGGACAATACCCAACAAGAGTTTCCATTGAATGAATAACGGATCCCGATCCTAAGAACAATAATGCTTTAGAATAAGCATGAGTAATCAAATGAAATAAAGCACTGCGATAAGACCCCATACCTAAAGCTAACATCATATAACCCAATTGAGACATTGTGGAATAGGCTAAACCCCTCTTAATATCTTTTTGAGCAAGAGCTAAAGTAGCTCCTAAAAAAACTGTTATTATCCCTATCAAGGAGATAAAATTCATTATGTGGGGTATGACTATGAAAAGAGGCATAAGTCGGGCTACAAGAAAAATGCCTGCTGCTACCATCGTAGCAGCATGTATAAGGGCCGAAATAGGAGTCGGCCCTTCCATCGCATCAGGTAACCATACATGAAGAGGAAATTGTGCAGATTTAGCAATCGCACCGGCAAATAAAAGAACAGCGCACAAGGTCACAAATAAAAAATCGACCTCATTATTAGAAATCAAGTTATTGAATATTTGGAATAAATCACGAAATTCAAAACTCCCCGTTACCCAATAAAACCCTAAAATGCCTAATAATAAACCAAAATCGCCAACACGATTAGTTACAAAGGCTTTTTGACAAGCCTTTGCTGCAACAGGTCGTGTGAACCAAAATCCTATTAATAGATACGAACACATTCCAACTAATTCCCAAAAAATATAAATTTGTATTAAATTTGAACTAGTAACTAATCCCAACATAGAAGTACTGAAAAAACTCATATAAGCAAAAAATCTCAAATAACCGTGATCATGAGACATATAATTATCACTATAAATAAGAACCAAAATTCCAACAGTAGTGATTAGTATTGACATAATAGAAGTAAGTGGATCGATCAAGTATCCGAATTCTAACGAAAAATCATTATTAATAATCCAAGACCATACATATTGATAGACAGAACTACTATTAATTTGCTGAATAGAAAGATTCATGGAAAAAATCATAACTATACTTAACAACAAAACGCTCTGAAAAGCCCACATACGGCGAAGACTTTTTGTTGCCGTCGGAAAAAGAAGAAGTCCCAACCCTATTAACATAGGAACCGGAAGTGGAAGAAAAGGTATTATCCACGCATATTGATATGTCTGTTCCATAAAAAAAGTTTTTTATTCTTATTTTTTATTCTTAATTAATTGTTTCCGATTCACCGGATCTTACCTTTCGAAAAAGTCAATAAAAAATCAAGATATGCACTAACCGATTTAAGATTTATATTTATTTATATATATGAGTATTTATATATTAATATTAATTTAATTAATAATATATAATTAAATATTCTGAGTCTTTTCAAAACCGTTCAAATATTCAAAAAAGAAGTTACAATTGGTCAAATGATATGACCAAGTGACATATAAAAAAACGAACACTTATAATAGGATAGGAAAATAAAAATATAATAATTTATCGTAATCAAAATTTATATTCATAGAGCAAGGATAAAAATTTAGCCTAAAAAGAGTACTTGATGCTAATACGAATTATAAGATTAACTAAGGTCATCGGTCTAATGAAAAAAACTCTTGATTTTAGTTAGTTTATTTCAATTCATTAACTAATTTTCAATTAATTAACTAATTCATTATGGGATTGATTGTTTTCCATTTCAATCAAAACAATTTATTAGTAAAGTTTAGAAAAATATGGAACTAAAATGAACCTTTTAGCGAGAAAGGATCAAAAAGGACTGAGATCCTTTGTTTATCAAATCACGTATCTTTTAACAGATTTATTACTAGTCTCATTCGAATTTTAAAATTGAATTTTCTAGTTTGACTATTAAATTATTAGTCAAAAGTACAATCCTGATATTTTATAAATCAAGTATAGAATGCCGAAAATAAAGGTCTTTTAGATTTTTTTTTTTTTTAGTTTGATTAAGTTTGATTTTATTTCTATGACATGCAGATTCTAAAGATATAACTTTGAGAGATAAACAACGCGAACTAATAGTTCCAAACCAAAAATTTTTGTTTTACGGAATATTTTGTTATTTCGAGTCATTTTTTATCCAGTTTTCGTGGATCTTTGACATATCTATATTTCTTTTTTATGAAGAGAATATTATATTATTTAGAGAAAAAATAGATAATGAATAAGAATAATATAATAAAATAATAGAACAATAGAAATAGATGTCTTTCACATCCAACTATAACAATGAGTAATTTTAAATGGCAGTTCCAAAAAAACGTACTTCGATATCAAAAAAGCGTATTCGTAAAAATATTTGGAAAATGAAAGGATATTGGGCATCGTTAAAAGCTTTGTCATTAGGGAAATCTCTTTCTACCGGGAATTCAAAAAGTTTTTTTGTACGACAAACAAATAAGTCCTAAAATATTGGAATAATCGAAATGCTTTTGATTCAAAAAATTGGATCAGTAATTTGTTAATATAAATTTATATTAATATGAAATAAAATCTTAATGTTAGGTCTAAAAGAATAATTCTTCTATTTTCTGGATTCTAAATCTAAAAAATATATATACAATTTTTTATTTTTTTGTTTTCACTCATATTTTGGTGGTGGGGAGTCTTTTTTTCCCCATCGCCCTTTACAATTCCAATAAATAAAATTTTTTATCTTTTTCGGGAAGGGCAGATTGTTGAAACTAATGGATTCCATGTTAAAAACTAACTTCTTAATTTATTGCATTTACCATATGTAATGGATTTACCATATATCTCCAATTTTCAGATCATTTTCAGATCATCAATATAAGATCATCAATATAAATATATATAATATAAATAAAAGATCAACAACAATAAAAGAATCAATAAAAGAACCTGATTGTTGAGATTTTATTATATTATGTACAAGTATCAATTTGCAGTACTCTAAATACAAAATAGTTTTAGATTCATTGAGAAAATTTCTTTTTTGTTTCAAATTTATGATTATGAAATCAGATAAACTAGAAATAATGACATCACAATAAGCGTAAAAAAAGAAAAAAGTTCTTTTTATTCTAGCGAGAGATTTCTATAGCTACAAGAGTTCGATTTTAGAATCGCATAAACTACGTAAAAAGCCCTAAGATAAATGGATACTTAAAGTAAAAAAAAAAATGAAACTAACAAATCTTCAAATTGACTTTTGAACTCATTTTTTTTATCAATTAAATTTTTACTAAAAAAACATATTTGATTGAATTGACTTGTTCAATCTCGACTATTGAATATAAATAGGGTATTATGAATTCGAGCAAGCCGCTATGGTGAAATCGGTAGACACGCTGCTCTTAGGAAGCAGTGCTAGAGCATCTCGGTTCGAGTCCGAGTGGCGGCATGCCATCTTCTAAACGAGATCGAATAGATCCTATAATAAAAATAAATAAAATTCCCAGTAATTAATATTAATATGGGGGATCCCCACCTTTTTTCTTTTTTATGATATTTTCAACTTTAGAGCATATATTAACTCATATTTCCTTTTCTATTGTTTCAATTGTGATTACAATTCATTTGATAACCTTATTGGGCAATGAAATCATAAAACCATATGATTCGTCAGAAAAGGGGATGCTAGCTACTTTTTTATGTCTAACAGGATTATTAATAACTCGTTGGATTTATTCGGGCCATTTCCCACTAAGTGATTTATATGAATCATTAATTTTTCTTTCATGGAGTTTCTCCCTTATTCATATAGTGCCCTATTTTAAAAAACAAAAAAATGATTTAACCACAATAACTGCCTCAAGTACTATTTTTACCCAAGGCTTTGCTACGTCGGGTCTTTTAAATGAAATACATAAACCCACAATATTAATACCCGCTCTACAATCGGAGTGGTTAATAATGCACGTAAGTATGATGATATTGAGTTATGCAGCTCTTCTTTGTGGATCATTATTATCAGTAGCACTTCTTGTCATTACATTTAGAAAGATTTTTTATAGTTCTAAAAGTAATAATTTATTAAAATTAAATGAATCTTTTTCATTTGGTGAAATCCAATACAATAATGAAAGAAACAATATTTTTAAAAAAACCTCTTTTTTTTATGCTAAGAATTATTACAAGGCCCAATTGATTCAACAATTAGATTATTGGAGTTATCGTGTGATTAGCCTAGGATTTATCTTTTTAACCATAGGGATTCTTTCAGGAGCAGTATGGGCCAATGAAGCATGGGGATCATATTGGAGTTGGGATCCAAAGGAAACTTGGGCTTTTATTACGTGGATCGTATTCGCAATTTATTTGCATACTCGAACAAATAAAAATTTGCAGGGGACAAATTCCGCAATTGTGGCGACTCTAGGCTTTCTTATAATTTGGATATGCTATTTTGGGGTCAATCTATTAGGAATTGGGCTACATAGTTATGGTTCATTTACGTTAACCTCTAGTTAAAAAAAAGAAAAGTTATTACGAATACAAACAGAGTGCAATATTGTGTATATAAAACACATTGTGTCAACCGGCGAGAACCGCGTGAATCAAGTAGTGTAGTGATTCACGCGGTTCTCGCAAAGACCAAGTATGTTGGATGAAAATTTAAATTCATATTTTGTTTTTACTTTATTTAAAATTTAAGAGAATAAAAATCCTTCTTTTTTTTTTTTCATTATCCAACCGACTCTTAAAAATAATAGGAGTTTTTTCTTTAAGAAACTTTAAGAAAACTATCTATAAAAATAATTAGATAAAATACCTTCAACCTTGTCAACTGATAGCGAAAGAACAAAATCGGGATACATACCAATACCTATTACAGGTAGAAAAATGGAGATGGAAACAAATAACTCGCGCGGTCCAGAATCAAAAACAAAAGAGTTTGGAGTATTAAATAATTTGTATCCATAGAACATCTGCCGTGACATAGATAATAAATAAATAGGAGTTAATATCATTCCAATTGCCATTACAAAAGTGATAGCTATTTTGGGCATTAAAAGATATTTTTGGCTTGTAATTAGTCCTAAAAAGATTATAACTTCTGCAACAAAACCACTCATACCCGGTAATGCAAGGGAAGCCATGGAAAAGCTACTGAACATCGTAAATATTTTTGGCATGGGGATACCAACTCCGCCCATTTCGTCGAGATAAACAAGGCGTATTCTATCATAACTCGTTCCTGCCAAGAAAAAAAGTGCAGCACCAATAAAGCCATGAGATATTATTTGTAATATAGCTCCATTGAGTCCCGTATCGGTTATAGAAGCAATTCCTATAAGTATGAAACCCATATGAGATACGGAGGAATAGGCTATTCTTTTTTTTAAATTACGCTGGCCGGGAGATGTTGAAGCTGCATAGATTATTTGTATTGTGCCTACTATCATCAACCAAGGAGAAAATATAGAATGAGCGTGTGGTAATAATTCCATATTAATCCGAATCAATCCATATGCTCCCATTTTTAATAAAATTCCGGCTAGAAGCATACAAGTACTGTAATGCGCCTCTCCGTGGGTATCTGGTAACCATGTATGTAGCGGTAGAATCGGTGATTTGACAGCAAAAGCAATAAAAAATCCAATATAGAATATTATTTCCAAAGCCACAGGATACGATTGATTAACTGATGTTTCAAAATTTAATGTTGGCTCATTAGAACCATATAAACCGATACCCAGAACTCCCATTAAGAGAAAAATGGAGCCCCCCGCCGTGTACAAAATAAATTTTGTGGCTGAATAGAGACGTTTCTTCCCTCCCCACATGGCTAAAAGTAGATAGACCGGAATTAATTCTAATTCCCACATGATGAAAAAAAGTAAAAGGTCCCGAGAAGAAAATGATCCTATTTGACCACTGTACATTGCTAACATCAAGAAATGGAATAATCGAGAATCCCGAGTAATAGGCCAGGCCGCTAAGGTAGCTAAAGTAGTGATAAATCCTGTTAATAAAACGGGGCCTATAGACAGTCCATCTATTCCTAATTTCCAACGGAAATCAAAAAAACTGATCCATTTATAGTCGTCTACTAGTTGGATTAATGGATCGTCCAATTGGAAATGATAACAGAATGCATAGGTTGTTAGAAGAAGTTCTAACATGCATATACATATAGTATACCATCTAATTACCCTATTTCCTTTATGGGGAAGAAATAAAATAAAGGAACCCGCAAATATTGGTAAGACTACAATTATTGTTAACCAAGGAAATTTGTTCGTGGTAAAGACAAGATACGCTTGGACCAAAAAAACCAGTGCCAAAAAATATTTTATTTTTTGGCACTGGTTTTGGCGGTAAAAAAAAAAATGGACTCGGGTTTCTGTAACGTATTAATAAGCTATACCCATGCTGCGGGTTGTTTCATGCCATAAATAAACTCGAACACTCAAGAAATCTGTTGGGCAGGCGGATTCACATCTCTTACAACCGACACAATCCTCCGTTCTTGGAGCAGATGCTATTTGTTTGGCTTTACATCCATCCCAGGGTATCATTTCTAATACATCCGTGGGACAGGCTCGGACACATTGAGTACACCCGATACATGTATCATAAATCTTTACTGAATGCGACATTGGATCTATCCATTTTTGAACGTGATAAAGTTTCAATCTAGTAAATTGATAAATGAATTATATATTTAAATACTAGTACTAGATGAATCGATGAGTTCCTCGAGTTTTTTTATTATCTACTTCTGGCTTGACAGTGCCAAACTACTTTGATTTATTATCTTTACTTTATTTTGTGATAACACGATCATACCTTACGTGGCAGACATGCTAATTTGAATTAATTTTTGAAATTTTAATTTATGAAAATTCTAATTTATATATATTATTATTATTATATAGAATTATAAATATAAAAAAGTATTACTTATTCAACAAATTAGATTGATTTATACGAGTTGATTTTCTGTTACGATAAATTG